AAATTAAGAGCAATACCTATAGTACCCTCATCGAATTCTACTAATTCACCTGCCATTACTTCATCAAGACCATAAACACGAGCGATGCCATCGCCCACTTGAAGTACGGTACCGGTATTTACAATCGTTACTTCTCTATTATATTGCTCAATACGTTCACGGATAATATTACTAATTTCGTCGGCTCTAATGGTTACCATGAGTATTGTCCTGATTCTTTTTTGAAAGAAAAAAAATAATGCCTATCATAATCGTAAGGAAAGGACTAATCAGTTATTTCTTTCATCGTACCAAACATCCCAATATTTGCATTAATAGTACGTAAATGTAACTCGTTACTCAAACAACTATTAAGGGTTCCTATAGCTCCTTGTAAAGCTTGTTGGAAAACCCGTTCGCGGACTTGATTAATTGTTCTTTGTTGCTCAAAAAGAATGGTTTCATTTTTGTAATTTTCTAATTGTTTCAAAGTCTTATAAGTTGAATTAATCAAATTTAATTTTTCTCGTTCGATTTCAGAGTATCCATTCACGCGAAACTGATCCGCTTCCGTTTCTACTTTACGCAAGCGAGCCCGGGCATTTTCTAATTGTTGAATAGCTCCTTCACGCAGTTCTTCTGAATTTCTAATAGTATTTAATATCCTCTGCTTTCGATTATCTAATAAATCATTTAATGAAAGTAGATTATCTTTCCATTCATTAAAAAAAAAAAAAAAGTTCTATGATCCCTTCCCGAACCAAATATGAATCTTTCGATTCATTTGGCTCTCATGCTCATTTATTCCAATCATTTATCAATTATTTATGAGACTTCCATTCCCATCTTTTTCATGCAATGAGCCTACCCTCTCCCGAGTTTTTTTATTCAATTCATATTCAATATATATTTATATCGAAAAAGATCACCAATCCAAGATAAAAATATTCGGAGGATTCTTCTGACCAATGAAAAATCAATAATTGTCAGCAAAGTTGTTTTTTTTTTTCTTGAAATCCAAAGAATTCTTATTACTTTATACGTAGGTTATCAATTCTGCATTATAAAAAAAGACTCAAAAAATTTTATCGACATGAGTGTTTTATATCGAAAAAAGTCTACCAATTCTTTTTGAAATTTTTATTCAGTTTTTTATTAGACTACATTTTTTAATTTTTTAATAGTAGAAAGAGTACCATGTTGCATCTGAACTTCAAACAGTTTAGCTTTAACCATGTTAATTAATTGTCCCAATTTTTGGTTGATAGAGAATCAAAGTAAAGCGGACTTACCAAAGAATAACGAAATGCTATGGTTCTAAAATATGATTTTTTTTATTCAGAAGTAATTCGCGGGATTATGCACTTTTTCCTAGTTATAGTGCCACTGGGTGAATCCAGCCTATTCTTGAAATGAACAACTCACACACACTCCCTTTCCAAAAAAGATCAATACACCGAAAACTACACTTAGATTTATTGGATTTGTTGCTAAAATATCGGTATTAAATCCGAAACTCCCGGCGGATGGCCAGTGACCCAAGTAAACGAAAGAATCGGTTAAATTTTTCATATAATCTCCTCTTCTAGCTAAACTATAAAAAAAAGAACTCTGTCCTTTTTTTTTATTCTTTTTATTTTCAATAAAAAGAAATTTTAATTTAATAATTTAATTTACCTCTTTGGATATTTGTAAACAGAATCAAAAACCTATTCTATTTACAAACGTATTTTCCAAAATTTTTAATTTTCAATAATAATAATGAGACTTATTAGAATTAAGCTAGAATTTGAGACCAAGTTTTATGTCAAGTTCAAAAAACCTAAACTTCCTTTTTTTCGCAACACTCCTTAAAAAAAGTTTCTATTAAACTAAAAGAATAAGGGGAAGGAAGAAAGCGAATCGATGTGCTAATTCCCCATCCTCAAATTAGTCCTTCCCAAGGATTGTTGTCTCAATGAATAATTGTAGGAGTTAAATCTTGATAGAATTAAAAAACTACAAAAAAAAATCCCGAATTTTATGATTTCTGGGATTAAACAAAAGGATTCGCAAATAAAAGCGCTAATGCTACAACCAGGCCATAAATTGTTAAAGCTTCCATAAAAGCCAAACTAAGCAATAAAGTACCTCGGATTTTTCCTTCTGCCTCAGGTTGTCTCGCGATACCTTCGACAGCTTGACCCGCAGCTGTACCTTGACCAACTCCAGGTCCAATAGAAGCAAGCCCAACAGCCAACCCAGCAGCAATAACCGAAGCAGCAGAAACCAGTGGATTCATGATAAGTTCCTCACACCAAAATAAAGAAATAGTTAATGATACAATCATCAAATGACTTAGGACGTAATTCTAATTAAGTAATCGCTAAGATTCATCAAGCCAAAATAACCAAAAACTAGAATTGAAATAATATAATAAAATGAGTGAATCATAAGAATTACTTTAATAGTAGTTCCTATTCACGGGATTTTTAAAAATCCATAATATAGATATACGACTTTTTTATGCCATTTATTTTTT